TAAATAGGAGCTAATAAAAAGACCCGCGATTCCGTAGAAAGACATCACAATTCCTTGTGGAAAAAAAACTATTTCCTGAGACGGAAATAAAGATATCAAATTTCTACCAAGATAACTCGAGGTTCCAACCAACAAGAATCCTAATGAACCTAAAAAAAGGATAACAGCCCAGCAGAAATTACTTGTTTTTCGAGCCCCCGTTATAGGTTCTATCCATATATGTTCTGATCGACAACTCATACTTGATCCAGTTGATTTTTTTGGAATTGAGAGAATACCCCAAATGAATTTGACTTTAGTCCTTTTTTTTCCGAAGTAACTCGCATCAACTAGCACTAGTTTGATGTGATCCTTTAGGAGTAATTCATTAAATTCGTTAGATCTAAACTAATAACATACCCTTCGTATGATCTCACTAAAGATAGCCAAATAGATATAGATAGACCAACTTTACAGTTCAGCTATCCGTTGATTCGGGTCTATTTGAAAATAGCTAGAATCCATTGATCCCTATAGCATTTTCTGGAGACATAAGAGTTTTTCGGCGGAAGCCGCTTATACCATATTTTGCTAAATAGATATCTGTGTTATGATACAAGCGTCAGTTTTGAAAAAAAAAATAGATGAGATTTTGTGCCATCGGCTCTAAACAATCTTGTTTTTTTGAACATGAAGAAATAAAGAAGCCATTGCGATTGCCGGAAATACTAGGCCTACTAAAGGCACCAAAACAGAGGGAAAGTTAAGAGTTGTCATAGAATGGGTACCTCGATTTACTATTTGTACCTGTTATTATTATTTATATTTTATATTTATAATATAAAGATATCTTATTATATATAAAGATATCTTATTATAATTTGATAATTCTAAATTGGAATTATTATTATTACTTAATAGCTATTAAGTATAAATATAAGTATCTATCTAAGTGAGTATATAATGTAGTTTTTCATCTTTCTACATGAAAGATTTGAAAGGATATGGATGAGATATTATTTTCTTCATTTTTTGCTCTTGTCTTCGAATTTCATTTACTAAGCAAAAAGTTTCTTAAAAATGAATTAGATTCTATTTATATTTATAATTATATTGAATATATTGAAGGGTTTGTTAGAATCCCATCCATCAGGGATTCTTAGTCAAAATAGGATTATCGTAAGATATAAAAAAATAAAAAATTCTATATTTTATAGATTTTCATTATATATGACGAGAAGAGTATATTTTTTTGATTTGCCTAATTTCACGAAAATAAGAATTTCATCTTTTATCTTGTTAATTTTTATCTTGTTAATAATTTTTATCTTGTTAATAGAGGCTTCTTGATCAATAATCAGGAATATAGAAAAAGGGGCGGATTTTCTGTGACTTTTGATTCTTTATATAATTAGATCTTATGTCAACAAAGAAAACCCCATTCGTCTAATTTTAACTTGGATTCCGATAAACTAATTACTTGTTTGCTCAAAATAATTGAACTTAATGTTCTAATTTTGATTCAAAGGAAAGAAAGTGTGTAGTTGAAATAACTCACTCAGAACGCTTTTTAAAGGATTACGTGGTACGATTAGATCGAATAAGCCCTTCTGGAATAAATACTCGGCCGCTTGTGAACCCTCGGGTACTGTTTTATTCAATGTTTGTTCAATTACTCTTTTACCCGCAAAGGCAATGTAGGCATTGGGTTCGGCAATAATGATATCCCCCAACATACCAAAACTAGCTGTCACCCCACCGGTAGTAGGAGATGTAAGAATTGGTACATAGAATAACTTTTTATTTGATTGAAAATCATATAAAGCAGAAGATATTTTAGCCATTTGCATCAAGCTCAAACTTCCTTCTTGCATGCGTGCCCCTCCGGAAGCACACACTATAATAAGAGGTAGAAATTCTTTAGTAGCGTATTCAATCAAACGGGTAATTTTCTCCCCGACTACGGATCCCATACTACCTCCCATAAACTGAAAATCCATAACCCCAATTGCTACGGTAATACCGTTTAGTTGCCCTCTGCCTGTTTGAACAGCCTCGGTTAATCCTGTCTTTCTTTGATAAGAATCGATACGATTTTTATAAGGCTCCTCCTCCGAATGAAATTCAATGGGATCCAGAGAGACCATGTCTTCATCCATAGGCTCCCAAGTGCCCGGATCGATCAAAAGTTCGATTCTATCTGAACTACTCATTTTCAAATGATATCCACATTGTTCACAAAGATGCATCTTTGATTTAAAAAATTTCTTATAATTTAATCCATAACAATTTTCGCATTGAACCCACAAATGCCGGTATTGTTGAGTTACACCCAGATGAGTAGAACTTTCTGGTATAGTTTGATCACTCGTTCTGATATCCTCGTTTTGACTACTATTTCCACTTTTACTACAAATGGAACTAGAAATGTAATTGTTACTGGAATTGTCATTACCACTTACAATGTAACTATCAATACAGATTTGGGACTGAAGATAACTGTCAATGCAACTATTAATGT